GCCCACATTAGGATTACTCGTTAAAGGTTGATCAAATTTGATAGATTCACCCTCTGAAACAAGAAGTTCTGGTCCTGGAGGGATAATATCAACCACTTGACGACTATCCGATGCATCTGTTATGGTTATCTCATACCCCCCTTTTTCTTTTCGTATGATTTTGCTTACTATACCTGCTGCTGTAGCATTATAAACCGTATTGTTACTCTTGCTCCCGTCGGGATAAATCTGACCTCTTCCCCTGTTCCCGCCTACGTATATAGGATATTTTAAGAAGCGAGCATCCTTCTTAGTAGCGGGGTCCGGGGAAAGAATAGGAAAGGTGATTTCACTATATTTCTTACCGGGGACAGGGCCCACCACAAGAATATTTTTTTTATTGGGGCGATAGCTCTGAAAAGACAAATTGCCTATCTTTTCTTTCATCTCGGTAGAAAGACGATCGGGAGGGGCTAATTCAAAACCCTCCGGTAAAATCAGAACAGCCCCCACATTCAAACCCCCTTTTTTACCATTAGAAAGAACTTGTTTCAGTTGCATATCATAAGGGATTCGAACAACTGCTTCAAATACAGTATCGGGAAGTACCGCTTGTGGTACCTCAATATCCACGGGCTTATTAGCTAAATGGCAATTGGCACATACAATACGGCCAGTTGCTTCTCGTGGATTTTCAAAACCCTGCTGCGCAAAAATGGGATATGCACTTGCAATGGATGTCCGAGTTATGATATATAGCATGAGCGATACGGAAATAGATCGAGTAATCTGTTTCTTTATGCAAGAAAAAGTATTTCTAGTTTGCATGGTCCAATCATTGATTCCAAAATTTATACAATAAAATAAATGGGGTAGGTCGCTAGTATAGTTCCCTATCCACGATTCTGCTATTTACTGGAATAAAAAAATATAGGATGAAGCTATATATAATAAGTAAGATTTTCAATGCTTTGTTTATCTACAACTACAAAGTAATAAACATTCAAATTGGATTAGATTCATATCAGTGCAATAGATCCTTTAATCAGTCATTCATTGAATGATAAATAACTACAAGTGACGGAGATACACGATTTAAATAACGGAAAATCCAATATTTCAAAATTGTATCGAGAATGACTGGAAAGGTGGAAACAAGACCAGATAGAATTTGATCATTATAACCAAATCCAAAATCTTGATAGATAGAGCCAATCATTAATTCCCAACCATGTGGTGAATGGAATCCGATACATAAATCAGTTAATAAAAGAATGGAAAAGACTTTGACTGTGTCGCTTAGGTTATATAGGAATTCCCGAGACCAAGAGTTAAGAATAACAAGGTTTTCATTACCCCAAATAGAATAACCGCTTAGAATAACAAAACAGATGAGATTTGTCGAGAAGTGCAAAATCGTATGGATATGACCCTCATTTTGTATCTTGATGAATTGGATTGTTTCTTTATGGATTCCTATACGAAACTCTTGTGGATGTGTCTCCGAGTATTCTTTGATCATTTCGTCCAAGAAGACGAATTCTTCTAATTCTATGAATTTTTCTAGAATACTCTTTTCTTGAATATCATTCAAGAAAATTTCGGATTGCCCAGTATTCCACCAATTAGTAATCCAAGATTCCAAACATTTCTTAAATGAGAAAGAAATCCACCAGGGCAAAAAGACTATAAATGAAAGATAGAAAAGAGGAGTGAATGCTTTCTTTTTTGCCATTTTTTCATGAGTTTTATCGAAGGTATGAATCTATTTTCTTGGTGAGTCTTTGAATCTAGAAAGAATACAGAAAGAAATAGGCTAAGAATCTTTTTTTGAGACGAACGAACTCCTTTTCTATCAAATTCTATCAAAATATCCAATCTTTCGAAAAAATTTCACTGATGACCCATAGTCAGGAATAGAATACTTGAGAGGAAAAGATATTGTGATGATAAAAAATGACTGGTAAAACAGAAATTGGCTCGGTATCATTCTTATTCTTAGTAAGAAATCCAATTGTTGATCATTAAAGAATACAAAAGAAGGGAGAAAAAGAAACTGCCAAAAAAAGAAATGATTTACAAGATATGCTAGATCTAAAGTATCAATTCCAACAAATATTGAAAAGAAAACGAAAGGGTTTGCTATCTGAGATGAATCTATTATTTCGATTTGTTATTGAAGTTATTGAGTTGTGTGAATTTGCGTACGCATAAAAGACCACAAAAGGAGTTTCGTTTTATGTTTGTTTCATATACGTTTGCTTTGGTTAAATGACTGTTCTGACGAAACATCAAGTTCAGTTAGAACCAAAGTAGTCTTGCGTTTTTTATTTTTTAGTTCCTTATTTTCAAAATACTTCAATTGGTACGCGCAAGAAATAGGCCAATTCAGCAGCTTTTTTTTCAATCTCTCCTGGAGTCAAATTCTCATCAGTACGAGTCAAAGGAATGGCCCTCTGGCCTCGGATGTCCATATAAAGGACACGACGAGCATAAATCCCCTCTTTCACTTCTATTCTAACAGACCGAATATCCTTTATAAGGAATCGGAGGAATATGCGACGATTTCTTCCAGGAAATCCCCAACGAAAAATACACACTATTCCTTCCCTTCTATCGAATAGATCATAACCACTACCTACATTCCAAGAAATAGTACACCATAAATAGGAGCTAATAAAGAGACCCGCAATTCCGTAGAACGACATGACTATCCCTTGTGGGAAAAAAATGATTTGCTGAGATGGAAAAAACGATATCAAATTTCTACCAAGATAACTGGAAATTCCAACTAATAAGAATCCTAATGAACCTAAAAAAAGGATAAAAGCCCAGCAGAAATTACTTATTTTTCGAGACCCTGGTAGAAGTTCTATCCATATATGTTCTGATCGCCAACTCATACTTGATCCGATTGTATTTTATTGGAATTTAGATAATACCCCAGAAAAATTGAACTTTGCTGTTTCCGAAGTCATCCTCATCAACTAGCACTAGTTTGATGGGAACCTTTAGGAGTAATTCATCAACTTGGTTAGATCTAAAATAAGAACCCCCTAATAGAATACGATTCTACTATCCGTATCGATATACATATTACATATAGATCCGCCGACTTCATTTTGAATTTTAAGTCATCCGGCGATCCTGATCTATTTTCAAATTGCTAGAATTCAAATATCCATATATCACGTTTCCACAAACCTTAAGAACCTTTTCCTTTATGTTCGGCGGAAATCACACGTTAGACTCTATTTCACTAACTAGATATCCGTGTTATGATACAATATAAGTCCAAGTTTTGAAAAAAAAATGGATGAGATTGGAATCCCGTTGAATCTAAACAATCTTATTGTTTTGAACATGAAGAAATAAAGAAGCCATTGCAATTGCCGGAAATACTAGGCCTACTAATGGTACAAAAATAGAGGGAAGGTTCATCATAGAAGGGTACCCCGATTTACTATTTGTATCTGTTATTCTTTCTAGAAATCTATTCTATAATATAAATCTATTCTATAAAATAAATAGAAATATCAAATAAAGATATCTTGTAATTAAGTAATAAAATAATTAGAATGAAGAATTTGAATTCTTATGAGTTCGTAGATAATTTTTTTATTTAGATTATATAGTAATAGAATTCTAGAATTTGGAATCGAAACGAAATAGGTAGAATAAGTGCAAAGAATGTAGAACTAAATAAATGGGCTTTTTCATCTTTCTACATGAGTCTATATGATAATCAACCTTATTATTTCTCTTCATTTATTTGTATTTTGTTCTTGTCTTCTAATTGAATAATTCAAATAGATATATAAAGAGTTTCTTACAGATTATTGCAGGATTAGCTAAAATGGTTTTTCGGGCGATAGAGAAAGCTAGAAAACTCTATTATCAATATTGGAATTATCAAATTTAGACCCCTAGAAGAAGAAATTTTGTTTCTCTAATTTCACGAAAGGAAGAATTCACTCTTCAGGTTTATTGATTCGTAATCAGGATTAGAATATAGGATAGGTAAAAAAAAGAGTTATCCGCAACTTTTGTTGCTTTCTGCAATTAGATCTTCTGTTCCCAAAGAAACTCTCTTTTTTCCTTTGATTTCGAGAAAATCACTCCTTCTTTCTTTGTTCTTTGCTACAAATCAAAATAAAATAATTGAACTTAACGCTCTACTTGATTTGAATTTTGATTCAAAGGAAAAAGGGCGTGGAACTCAAATAACTCACTCAGAACGCTTTTTAAAAGATGACGTGGTACAATTAAGTCAAATAAACCCTTCTCGAATAAATATTCAGCCTCTTGTGAACCTTCAGGTACTGTTTGATTCAATGTTTGTTCAATGACTCTTTTACCCGCAAATGCAACGTAAGCATTGGGTTCGACAATGATAACATCCCCTAACATACCAAAACTGGCTGTTACTCCACCAGTTGTAGGAGATGTAAGGATTGATACATAAAATAACCTTTTATTTAATTGATACTCATATAAAGCAGACGATATTTTAGCCATTTGCATCAAGCTCAAACTTCCTTCTTGCATGCGCGCACCCCCTGAAGCACACACTATAATAAGGGGTAAAAAGTTGTTGGTAGCGTGCTCAATCAAACGGGTGATTTTCTCCCCGACTACGGATCCCATACTACCCCCCAAAAAATGAAAATCCATAACCCCAATTGCTACGGGAATACCGTTTAGTTGGCCTATGCCTGTTTGAACAGCTTCAGTTAATCCTGTTTTTGTTTGATAAAAATCAATACGATCTTTATAAGTCTCCTCCTCCTCCTGCTCCTGCTCCCGCTCCCGCTCCTGCTCCCGCTCCCGCTCCTGCTCCTGCTCCCCCTCCGAATCAAATTCAATGGGATCCCGAGAAACCATGTATTCATCCATAGGATCCCACGTACCCGGATCGATCAAAAGTTCAATTCTATCTGAACTACTCATTTTCAAATGATATCCACATTGTTCACAAATATTCATTTTTGATTTCAAAAATTTCTTATAATTTAATCCAT